AATAAATATTAATAATAATGAATAAATATATTACTATAATATTTAGTTAATATAATTAATATTATAATAATAATATATATAATATTATAATATTATTATAATAATAATTATAATAATATAAGGCAACGGAGCCATCATAGTAGTTTTTAACTATTCAAAAAGAAAAAGTAAAAAGGAAGGGTGGCCATTTGATCATTTAACCCACCAGGGTCTGGTATATTTTACTTTTCTCTTTCTTTCTCTTTTTTGGAGGGTTGGAGGGTAAGGGTCAATTTTATTGTAAAGCCGTATGCATATGCAATGCATCAAAGATGCCCGTACGGTTGTTCAATTCTATCTTTTTTCCTATTATATTAGTCTTTATCTTTCTTTTCTCTTCGCTTCATCATGCGAGGTAGAAGAACTTTTGATTATGTTATATCATCAGGGTAATGATGCACCAACCTGCTTGTTTGTTTTATGATGCAAACATCAGAGAAACTGTCATGGAAACGGAAGAAGTGCTGGTACTGCGTGAAACCCTCACAATGGTTTATGCACAAAGAACGGGCAAACCCCTTTGGGTTGTATCCAAAGACATGGAAAGAGATACTTTTATGTCAGCAACAGAAGCACAAGCTTATGGAATTGTTGATCTTGTAGGAGTTGAATGAAAATAAGACGGATTTCACACAAATACGCAATTTGAGATTTTATCTATGATTTTACTATTCGAATAACTGGAAGTAATTCAGAATTCTCCGGTTAGGATCAATCTAAACCAGCCCCATTATGTATAAATTCAGCATGCCAACTATTAAACAACTTATTAGAAATACAAGACAGCCAATCAGAAATGCCACGAAATCCCCCGCTCTTCGGGGATGCCCTCAACGTCGAGGAACATGTACTCGGGTGTATGTGCGACTCGTTTAGATCATACCATGCGCTGGTACAAAAGCAAGAAAAAAACTTTCCAGTATCAATGATCAGTACCGGTGAATAGTATAGAATGTAAGAAGGGACTCCATTCACTATATAAAAAAAATAATAAAAAAAGATATCACATTCCTACATTGTGAATAAATTTTATGGTTTCCGTTGGTGCAAATCTCAATTTAAGATGAGAAGAAATTCTCCATTGGTAGCAAATGGTTAGCCATTAAGCGGAGGAAATTTTTTTTTATTTACTTTCTTATTTAATTTGAATTTTTTTTTAATTAAATTAAATTTATTTCATTTTTACTTATTTAATTTTAAATTACTTACTTTTTAATAAATATAAATAAAAAAAATAAATAAAATAAATAAAATAAAAAAGGCATAAAGATTAAGCTCCTACTCTGGCAAGAACGGACTAAGAGGGTCAGCTACCCAGCTAAGTTTCATAATTAAATACCGTTACTGTATAGGTAGATCTCATTGTGAAAGGCCTATTGCTGGATAATTAATAGGTAGGGCCAAAAAGGGTGAACTATACAAGTTACCAATAACGTTGATTAAATGAAGTAAAGGCTCCGGTGTATAGAGAAGACCTCACCGTTTAGGAAGGCACCATAGAAACGAAGGAATCCGCTATTTCTTTATCCATTTTTTACACCTATAACACAATAGAATTTCTTTATTACGCATTGAAATGCCTAAAAAAAAGAAAAAATGGCGGTCAGGAAGGTTATAGTAGCCAAAGCCCTTGGAATTTTTTTTTATACATTGGAAAAATACGTTTTGTTCTTAATAGATTAGGAAAGGGGAAAGGAATAACTGAAAGAAAAGAAAAAAATTCGTTATTCGGTGGAAGTTTCATCTATTCAATGACTAGAATTAGACGGGGATATATAGCTCGTAGACGTAGAACAAAAATTCGTTTATTTGCATCGAACTTTCGAGGGGCCCTTTCAAGACTTACTCGAACTATTATTCAACAGAAAATAAGAGCTTTGTTTTCGGCTCATCAGGATCGGGGCAGTCAAAAGAGCAATTTTCGTCGTTTGTGGATCACTCGGATAAACGCAGTAATTCGCGAATGGGGGGTATCCCATAGTTATAGTAGATTAATACACGATCTGTACAAGGGACGGTTGCTTCTTAATCGTAAAATACTTGCACAAATAGCTATATTAAATAGGGATTGTCTTTATACGATTTCCAATGAGATAATAAAAGAAGTAGGTTATAAAAAGTCCGTCGGAATAATTTAAACGGAGTTTCCCGAAGAATGAACTCCGGGAAGTTAGAGTAGAAATTACTGGGATAAAAAAAATATGCTAAAATAGTCAAAACGAATGAACGCGCTCAGTAGAAAAAGCTTTCTCAAATTCTTTTTTTTTCTTACGACCCGATAATCTAATCTGGATTCTCGGAAAAATACCAATCTACTTTTGAGTTCGGATTCTAATTATGATTCCATTAAAATTAAGATTCCAAAGTAAGCCTAGTTATTTCTGTTTCTCTTTCTGGTTCTGGTTCTAAGACCAGTAGTTCTAGCGATCGACTCCTTTCTTTCAAATGGTTTCTCATTATTGAGAAAGGGTAACAAAGATAAAATACGAGCTTGTTTTATAGCAATAGTAATTAATCGTTGTTGTTTCAAGGTCAATCTATTCACTCGTCTAGATAATATTTTGCCTTGTTCACTAATAAATCGACTAATTAAACTCATATTTCTATAATCAATCCGATCTCCCGATTGAATCGGGGGCAAACGTCTACGAAAAGATCGCTTGGATTTAAGAAAGGGTCGTTTGGATTTATCCATAGTTTGTTTTAGTTTATTCCTTCTCTTTATCTCGAAAATCCTATTTCTTAATTCTCATTTTGAAAGTCACGGATATAGGATTTGTTTATTTTGTATTTAAATATGTTATATATAATGTTATTTTTTACCCTTCCTTGAAAGGGTAATATTAAGTTCGCCCTATTTCTTTATCTCCCCATGAATTGTATATTTGTAACAATGCGGACAGAATTTTCTCAATTCTAATCGATTAGGTGTATTGTGACGGTTCTTTTGAGTAACGTATCTGGAAATGCCCCTTGATACCCCATTAACCTCGTTTCGGACACAACTGGTACATTCCAAAATCACCGTTACTCGGACATCTTTACCCTTGGCCATGAGCCTCCTTTGGATTTTGGATTTATTCAACTCTTCTACAAAACGAAGAAGAAGAAAGGAAGGAAAACAAATAGAAATTACTAACTTGAAATCGAATTCTAAAAGAAAGATCGAAGTACATAGTAAATTAAAGTCATAATAAAAAAAATTAAAATAAAAAATAATAAGTAATACAAAGATTTATAAACTCTATTTCAAATCGAAGTACAGTATTTCATTTCTCGTTTAAATATCTTGTATAATAATATCTTGTATAATACTTTTTCCTTAGACCCACATTTTATATTCTACTCCCCCATTACTCTATTATTTTTTATTAATATTCATTTTTTTATTGAACCCGAACCTCCCTATGTGTGAATCCACTCTTATTTTTTCCCTTTCCTCCCTTATTTTAAAAATGGAAAAAAGGGAAAAAAGAGAAAAGCGGAGAGGGGGTTAGTCACAGATATTTGATTCTATCTTTAACCTTCTTCATTCCTTCCCATCTCAATAACTAAAATGAAAAAAAGGGGAATGTCAACGCATCCGGAAAAAAACGATTAATCTCTATCAATAGACCTGCTAAAGCCCCGAACCATAGCGTACTTAGTACTGGTGCCACAGAGAGATATGTTTTTAAATCTCGCATCGAAAAACCTCCTTTTTTATTGTAATACATAAATCGGTAGTTAAGGACCACTTATAGTTGTACACGTAATCCATAAGATTCCTCTAATATTAATATATTAAATTTTGTACAATATATATTAAATTTTGTACAATGATCCAGTAAAAGTAAATAGGATTTTCTCTTTTCTTAAAACAGAAAAAAAGCATCTCCCCCTTACCGAGCATTTGCGAAAAATACTCATTTATTTTTGTATATGTATACAAGTCTTTTACTATGACTATTATTATATGTTAATATATGTTATGTTAATATATGTTAAATATTATATGTTAAATGAGACAAAAAAAAAAAAAGACGAAATGGACAGAAAATTGTGTATATCAACGTAGGAAATAACGATGTGGAAAACAAGACAGGAATTCTCTACAATGACACTGTAGAGCAATGGAAGGGATGTGGCGCAGCTTGGTAGCGCGTTTGTTTTGGGTACAAAATGTCACGGGTTCAAATCCTGTCATCCCTACCTATTACTGCTCCTTTGAGCAGTAACGAGGGATCGTCTGAGATCGATTTAAATTGGGCATAGTATTTCAATAATACTATGCATCCAAAAAAAATGGGGTAATCCTTTTCTTTACAGTCTTATCTATTCATATAAGAAAGCGCTCTTAGTTCAGTTCGGTAGAACGTGGGTCTCCAAAACCCAATGTCGTAGGTTCAAATCCTACAGAGCGTGATTTTTTTATTCTTAGATCAAATTAGACTGAAAGGGATTCAGTAACTTTTGCACAGCAATAGGAATTTGACCTCCTGTGGATTAAATAAAAAAAAAGAGGAGGTCGATAAAAAAAAGAGATATTAATCAAAGGTCCAACTGATCACCACGTCTGTATTGTAAGTATGCAGTTACGAATAATCCAGCCAAAGTAATAGGAATTAGACCTAAGACGATTCCAAATAGAAAAACTTCAATCATTTCAATTTGTTTGAAAGAAAAAAAAGAGGTAATATATATACCTAAATACTAATCTGAATTGGCATGAATCTCAATGACCAAGAATTGCCAATTGAGGCTGTAAGTAACTATAGAATACATGGACTCTCACGGAAAGGTTTATTATTCAATTCAAATATAAATTTTAAATAAGTCGTATCTTGCTTAAACCAATAAATAGAGCGGAGGTTATAGTTAAAGCCACTAGTAGAAAACCAAAAAAACTAGTTATCGTAAGCATAAAGGATCTAAATGAAATAAATTTTTTTCTACATATGCTTATAAAGCACTTACCTAAG